GATTCTTTTTGTAACTCTTAAATATTAAATATATAGTTTCATAAAAATGAATGATTTTGTCCAATTTGAATCGATCTCAATTGATTCCTCGTTACTACTCCTCTGAGTCGTAATAGGTAGGGATGACAGGATTTGAACCCGTGACATTTTGTACCCAAAACAAACGCGCTACCAAGCTGCGCCACATCCCTTCAATTGTTCTATAGTGTCATTGTAGAGAATTCCTGTCTTGTTTTCCATATCCCTAGTTCTTGCAGTGATAAACGCAAATTTTCTGCCCATTTCGTCTTTTTGGTTTCATTTTACATATAATAATAAGAAAAGGAAAATCTTATGGATTATTGTACATTTCAATTTGAATTAGGGATTTCGTGTACAACTCTAAGTGGCCCTTAAACTACATATGCATCTGATATATATATGTGTTATCTTTATTTATGTATTACAATAAAATAAATAAAAAGGAGGTTTTTCAATGCGAGATCTAAAAACATATCTCTCCACGGCCCCAGTACTAAGTACGCTATGGTTCGGGGCTTTAGCAGGTCTATTGATAGAGATCAATCGTTTTTTCCCGGATGCGTTGACATTCCCTTTTTTTCATTCTAGTTATTGACATCGGAAGGGGTGAAGAAGATTAGAGATACAATCAAATATCTGTGACCAATCCCCCCTTTTTTTTTCTCTTTTTTATTATTTTTAGAATAAGGGACGAAAGAGAAAGAATAAATGTTTATTCAACGTCTGCGAGACTCGGGTTCAGATTCGAATTAAATTAAATGAATTAATAGAAGAACGGGGGTCGGGTAGAGTAGAAAATGTGGGTCTAGGACAAGAATACACGATCTTTAACTGCAATACCGTGCTTCGGATTGAAATATAGTTTCGAAATCATAGTCTTACTTCTTTTTTACTACAGCTTTGATTTATTATTACTTACTTTAATTTATTTTTATCTTTTAGTATTGGATTTCAAGTAAGTAACTTCTCTTTTTCCCTTCTTTTCTTTTGATTCGAAACGAAGAAAAAGAAAATAGAAGAGTTGAATAAATCAAAAATCCAAAGGAGGTTCATGGCCAAGAGGAAAGATGCACGAGGAACGGTGATTTTGGAATGTACCGGTTGTATTCGAAATGATGTTAAGAAGGCATCAACGGGCATTTACAGATATATTACTCAAAAGAACCGGCACAATACCCCTAATGGATTAGAATTGAGAAAATTCTGCCCCTATTGTTATAAACATACGATTCATGGGGAAATAAAGAAATAGATCTCTTTCAAGGAAAGGGGAAAAATCACGTTATATAGAACATATTCATATTTTAATCATCCTATTTGGGGTTAAAATGACAATTCAGAAATAGGATTTTCGGAATAAGAAATAAACTAAACAAACAAACCATGGATAAATCCAAGCGACCCTTTATTAAGTCCAAGCGATCTTTTCGTAGGCGTCTGCCCCCGATTGAATCGGGGGATCAAATTTATTATAGAAACATGAGTTTAATTAGTCGATTTATTAGTGAACAAGGAAAAATATTATCTAGGCGAGTTAATAGATTGACCTTGAAACAACAACGATTAATTACTATTGCTATAAAACAAGCTCGTATTTTATCTTTGTTACCCTTTCTCAATAATGAGAAACAATTTGAAAGAACCGAGTCGACCGCTAGAACTACTAGTCTTAGAATCAGAAATAAATAGGCTTATTCTTTGTTCACTTGAATCAGAATTCCAATCCGAACTCAAACCCGGATTGGTGTTTTGTTCGACAAATACGAGAATCCATATTTTATTATCATTCGTTTTGACTACTTTAACAAACATATTTCCTCATAGTAATTTCGACTTCATCCCTTCCCGTTCATTCGCGGGGGAACTTCGTTTAAACTTTTCCGGTGTATTCTTTCCAATCTACTTCTTTTCTTCTTATTTCGTTGGAAATCAGATAAAGACAATTACTATTTGATATAGCTATTTGTGCTAGTATTTTACGATTAAGAAGCAACTGTCTCTTGTATAGATCATTTATTAATTTACTATAACTATAGGATACTCGCGTTTCTCGAATTACTGCGTTTATCCGAGTGATCCACAAACGACGAAAATTTCTCTTTTGCTTATCCCTATCCCGATGAGACGAAACTAAAGCTCTTATTTTCTGTTGAGTAATAGTTCGAGTAAGTCTTGAATGAGCCCCCCGAAAGCTTGATGCAAATAAACGAATTTTTGTTCTACGTCTCCGAGCTATATATCCGCGTTTAATTCTGGTCATTTAATATTTAATAAATAAGACTTTGATGAATAACTAATTGACTTCCTTTCTTTCAGTTATTCTTTATCCCCTTTCCTGGTCTATTAATAATCAAACGGATTTTTCCAATGTATAAAAAAAAAAGATTCCAACGGCTTTGGCTACTATAACCTTCCCAACCACGATTTTTTATTTTTTTTTAGGTATGCGAAATACGAAAGAAATAATAAATTTTCTTTTGCTAGGTGTCAAAAAAAATAGAGTCAATAAAAAAAAGAAATATAAATTAAATGGATTAAAGAAATAGTGGGTTCCATCGTTTCTATGGTTATCTTAAACGGTGAGGTCTTCTCTATACACCGGAGCCTTTAACTTCATTTAATCAATGTTATTGAGAACTTGTATGGTTCACACCACACTCTTTGGCTCTACCCCTGAATTATCCAGTAATGGGTCTTTCACAATGAGACCCGTCTATACAGTAACGGTATTTAATTATGAAAGTTAGCCGGGTAGCTGACCCTCGTAGTCCGTTCTTGACCGAGTGGAAACTTTATTTTTATGTTTTTTTTTCATTTAAATTAAATAAGATTTCTTCCGCTTAATGGATAGCCATTTGTTACCAATGGAGAATTGCTTATCATCTTAAATTCAGGTGATTAGATTTGCACCAACGGAAACCATAAACTTTAATACACAATCAATATAAGGGATCAATTTGCTTATTTTTAGATAGTGAAGGGCGTTCCTTCTTCTATTCTATCCTATTCATAGGTACTGATCATTCATACTGGAAAGCGTTTTTTCTTTCTTTTTTTGTGCCCGCTTATGATCTAAACGAGTCGCACATACACCCTAGTACATGTTCCTCGACGCTGAGGACATCCCCCAAGAGCGGGGGATTTCGTGACATTTCGAATTGGCTGTCTTGTATTTCTAATAAGTTGTTTAATAGTTGGCATGTTGAATCATATACATAATGGGCTGGTTTAGATTGATCCTAACCGGATGATTATGAATTTTTTCTATTTAATAGAATAGTAAACTCGGAGATAAAATATAAAATCACGGATTTGCACAAAATCCATCTTTTTTTCATTCAACTGCTACAAGATCAATAATTCCATAAGCTTGGGCTTCTGTTGCTGACATAAAAACGTCTCTTTCCAGGTCTTCAGATACAAACCATAATGGTTTGCCTGTCCTTTGTGCATAAACCCTTGTGATGGTTTCGCGTATTTTCAGCAGCTCTTCTGCTTCCAGGATAAATTCTCCCGTTTGCGCCTCATAAAAAGAAGCAGCAGGTTGATGGATCATTACCCTGATGATACAAGGGTTTTCTATCTGGTGTGATGAAACGAACAGAAAAAAAAGATAAAGAAAAGAATAATAGGAAAAAAGATAGAATTAAATAACCGTACGGGCATCATCTTTTGTGCATTGCATACGGCTCTAGAATCAAATAGACCCTTTTACCCTCCATTGAAGAAAGATAAAAATAGAATTTATCAGCCCCAGATGGATAAATGATCAAATCGCCACCCTTCCTTTCGGAGGAGTTCAAAAATGCTATAAAAAATACTATGATGGCTCCGTTGCTTTCTATTTTAAATTGGATTATTTTTTTTATCTTTGATTCAGCAATCCCAAAGTTTCTTTTTTTTTATCCAAAAAATATTTTTTCGCGCTCTTTTTTATAACAAAAATATTGTTTAAGAGACCTTCGGTGTGAAAACAAAAAAGTTTGTGACGCTGAATTGGACTTCCGATAGATAATTGAAAATTGGAAATCCCTTTTATCTCATACTACTCTCTCGATACATAATTGAATCTTTTGGAAAAAAAACAATACAAAATTTTTCATATCGAATTCGAAGTGCCATGCTATTATTACTTAATATTCATATGGCGAAGGCATAGTTCTCTTTTTTCTCTCAAATAAAAAAACCTCATTGGCGCCAAGCGTGAGGGAATGCTAGACGTTTGGTAAGTTCTCCTGCAGCTAGGAGAAAGGATCCCATTGACGCGGCTAAGCCCATGCATACTGTATGGACCTCTGGTCGCACAAATTGCATAGTATCATAAATAGCTAATCCGGCTATTACCCATCCGCCAGGAGAGTTTATAAACAAATACAGATCTTTAGTATCATCCTCGATACTGAGATATACCATAAGACCGATAAGTTGATTCGAGATCTCGCTATTAACGTCTTGGCCTAAAAAGAGTAATCTTTCTCGATAAAGTCGGTTGATTAGGGTAAAATTGTATCCCTTAAGAACCGTACGTGCACCTTTTGATGCATACGGTTCAAAGAAGATTGCGAAAAAAAAGAATCAATGTCTAGATTCCAGCCCTGTTTATTTTTGCCTATTCTTTTTGATAGCAGGTTTTTTCTAACTTCTAACGAAAGGCCTTTTTCTTCGATTTTTCAATAAAGACGCGTTTTGGACTTTTTTTGTTCTTCCTTAGAATAGAAAAATAATAGAAAAAAGTCACTAAATTCATCGAATTAACTTCTCATTGATGTATTATTTCATCAAGATTCAATCCAAACCACGATGGTATTTTCTTGTTCGTGAATGGGTCTCTTTCATCTTTTTAGGTTTCTGCTCTACTCCGAGTAAAAATCCGCCCGATTTTTATTTGCACATATAGGACAAATCTTCTGATCACTATTTATTTTTTATGACTTTTTTCAATTAATTTCAGATCTTTCACCAAGTATTTAGTTTGAGATTCCCTCGCTTGAAAAATAGGATATCTTTACTAAATAACAAAGAGGAATCGTTTTTCATACGCGCAGTAATCGTAGATATATTACCAATTGGGTTTTTTATAAACAGAGCCTGGATATTTCATTTTTTTAGTCCAACCAAAGCCAACCATAAATTATTCTAATTGATAATAGTACTATGAATCCCCACAAACAATGGATCTAATTGCATGCACTTCACGCTCCAATTTTTTCATTTTTTGATGATTCCATTTTTCTTTCTTGGGCGAAACAGAGGATATCTCGATCGGGGAAGAGAACGGGGAAATCCCATATGACCCAATATTTCTGACAAGTCGCACTATATGTCAACCCAAGATGCATCTTCCTCTCCAGGAATTCGGAAAGGAACTTTTGGAACACCAATAGGCATGGATTAAAAGAAAAAAGAACTAAATATTCTATTTCACTTTGATATGAAAACGTAACAATAGGGTTTTATTGTCTTTATAATATTGACTTTATCATAATTAAATTTATCCATAGATTAGAAAAATTCAGAAAGAAAGACAAAATAAATAAAGGAAATTTTTGACGAATAGGTTCTTTTGATGATAAGATGGACGCGTTTACTCATTGAAAATGGTATCAACCCCCCATTGCGTATTGGTACTTATCGAGTATAGAATAAATCTGCTTCTCTTTGTTCCTACGAACAGAATTATTATGAACAGAATAAATTAAATATTAACCTAACGCTTCCCTTGTTAGGAAATAATACATTGAACAAGGGAGGTCCATAGGATAGTCATAGTATAGTCTTTTCTAATGCAATAAAGTTACGCAGTGTCCATTTTTCTTTGCGAAAGGGGTATTTTCCATGGGTTTGCCTTGGTATCGTGTTCATACCGTTGTATTGAATGATCCCGGCCGGTTGCTTTCCGTTCATATAATGCATACAGCTCTGGTTGCTGGTTGGGCGGGCTCGATGGCTCTGTATGAATTAGCAGTTTTTGATCCTTCTGACCCTGTTCTTGATCCAATGTGGAGACAGGGTATGTTCGTTATACCCTTCATGACTCGTTTAGGAATAACCAATTCGTGGGGGGGTTGGAGTATCACAGGAGGGACTGTAACGAATCCGGGGATTTGGAGTTACGAAGGTGTGGCGGGGGCACATATTGTATTTTCTGGCTTATGCTTTTTGGCAGCTATCTGGCATTGGGTTTATTGGGATCTAGAAATATTTTGTGATGAACGTACAGGAAAGCCTTCTTTGGATTTGCCCAAGATCTTTGGAATTCATTTATTTCTATCCGGAGCGGCTTGCTTTGGTTTTGGTGCATTTCATGTAACAGGCTTGTATGGTCCTGGAATATGGGTGTCCGATCCTTATGGACTAACGGGAAAAGTACAACCTGTAAATCCATCATGGGGCGTGGAAGGTTTTGATCCTTTTGTTCCGGGAGGAATAGCTTCTCATCATATTGCAGCGGGTACATTGGGGATATTAGCGGGTCTATTCCATCTTAGTGTCCGACCACCACAACGTCTATATAAAGGATTGCGTATGGGAAATATTGAAACCGTACTCTCCAGTAGTATCGCGGCTGTCTTTTTTGCAGCTTTTGTTGTTGCTGGAACTATGTGGTATGGTTCAGCAACTACCCCTGTCGAATTATTTGGTCCCACTCGTTATCAATGGGATCAGGGTTACTTCCAGCAAGAGATATATCGAAGAGTTAGCGCCGGGCTAGCAGAAAATAAAAGTTTATCAGAAGCCTGGTCGAAAATTCCTGAAAAATTAGCCTTTTATGATTATATCGGCAATAATCCGGCAAAAGGAGGGTTATTCAGGGCAGGTTCAATGGATAACGGAGATGGAATAGCGGTTGGATGGTTAGGACACCCTATTTTTCGAGATAAAGAGGGGCGTGAGCTTTTTGTACGTCGTATGCCTACTTTTTTTGAAACATTTCCCGTCGTTTTGGTAGACGGCGATGGAATTGTTAGAGCTGATGTTCCTTTTAGAAGGGCAGAATCTAAGTATAGTGTTGAACAAGTAGGTGTAACCGTTGAGTTCTATGGCGGCGAACTCAATGGAATCAGTTATAGTGACCCTGCTACTGTGAAAAAATATGCTAGACGCGCTCAATTGGGTGAAATTTTTGAATTAGATCGTGCAACTTTGAAATCCGATGGTGTTTTTCGTAGCAGTCCAAGGGGGTGGTTTACTTTTGGGCATGCTTCGTTTGCTTTGCTCTTCTTCTTCGGACACATTTGGCATGGTGCTAGAACCTTGTTTAGAGATGTTTTTGCTGGTATTGACCCAGACTTGGATGCTCAAGTAGAGTTTGGAGCATTCCAAAAACTTGGGGATCCGACTACAAGAAGACAGGTAGTCTGATACAAAACTGCTTTGGTATCTTTCGGCTTTATTTTATTTTTGAAGGGAATTTGACATAGAGTACCGGAGTGGATTTGAATCAACGCTTTTTAGGCTCTTGCTCTTTCGAGATTATTC